GATCTATTTTCGTTCAAGTAATGGATTCTAGCCAATGGAAAGGATCTTCTTCTGATCAATCCAGAGATCATTTCGATTCCGTTAGAAATGAGAATTCAGAATATCACACATTGATCGATCAAACAGAGATTCAGCAACTAAAAGAGAGATCGATTATTTGGGATCCTTCCTTTCTTCAAACGGAACGAACAGAGATAGAATCAGATCGATTCCCGAAATGCCTTTTTGGATCTTCCTCCATGTCCTGGCTATTCACGGAACCTGAGAAGCGGATGAAGAATCATCTGCTTCCGGAAGAAATCGAAGAATTTCTTGGGAATCCTACAAGATCGATTCGTTCTTTTTTCTCTGACAGATGGTCAGAACTTCATCTGGGTTCGAATCCTACTGAGAGGTCCACTAGAGATCATAAATTGTTGAATAAAAAACAAGATGTTTCTTTTGTCCCTTCCAGGCGAGCGGAAAATAAAGAAATGGTTGATATATTCAAGATAATTACGTATTTACAAGATACCGTCTCAATTCATCCTTCGGAACCAGATCCGGGATGTGATATGGTTCCGAAGGATGAACCGGATATGGACAGCTCCAATAAGATTTCATTCTTGAACAAAAATCCATTTTTTTCTTTCTTTCATCTATTCCATGACCGGAACAAAGGGGGATACGCGTTACGCCACGATTTTTTTGAATCAGAAGAGAGATTCCCAGAAATGGCGGATCTATTCACTCTATCAATAACCGAGCCGGATCTGGTGTTTCATAGGGGATTTTCCTTTTCTATTGATTCCTACGGGTTGGATCAAAAAAAATTCTTGAATGAGGTATTCAACTCCAGAGATGAATCGAAAAAGAAATCTTTTCTGATTCAAATCCAATATAGCACCTATGGGTACATAAGAAATGTATCGAATCAATTCTTTTTAATGAATAGATCCGATCGCAACTTCGAATATGGAATTCAAAGGGATCAGATAGGAAATGATACTCTGAATCATAGAACTATAATGAAATATACGATCAACCAACATTTATCGAATTTGAAAAAGAGTCAGAAGAAATGGTTTGATCCTCTTATTTCTCGAACTGAGAGATCCATGAATCGGGATCCTGATGCATATAGATACAAATGGTCCAATGGGAGCAATAATTTCCAGGAACATTTGGAACATTTCGTTTCTGAACAGAAGAATCCTTTTCAAGTAGTGCAAGTAGTGTTCGATCAATTACGTATTAATCAATATTCGATTGATTGGTCCGAGGCTATCGACAAAGAAGATTTGTCTAAGCCACTTCGTTTCTTTTTGTCCAAGTCACTTCTCTTTTTGTCCAAATCACTTCTCTTTTTGTCCAAGTCACTTCCCTTTTTCTTTGTGAGTATCGGGAATATCCCCATTCATAGGTCCGAGATCCACATCTATGAATTGAAAGGTCCGAATGATCAACTCTGCAATCAGTTGTTAGAATCCATAGGTGTTCAAATCGTTCATTTGAAGAAATTGAAACCCTTCTTATTGGATGATCATGATACTTCCCAAAGACCAAAATTCTTGATCAATGGAGGAACAATATTACCATTTTTGTTCAAAAAGATACCAAAGCGGGTCATTGACTCATTCCATACTAGAAAGAATCGCAGGAAATCCTTTGATAACACGGATTCCTATTTCTCAATGATATCCCACGATCGAGACAATTGGCTGAATCCCGTGAAACCATTTCATAGAAGTTCATTGATATCTTCTTTTTATAAAGCAAATCGACTTCGATTCTTGAATGATCCACATCACTTCTGGTTCTATTGTAACAAAGGATTCCCCTTTGATGTGGAAAAGACCCGTATCAATAATTATGATCGTACATATGGACAATTCCTCAATATCTTGTCCATTCGCAACAAAATCTTTTCTTTGTGCGTGGGTAAAAAAAAATATCTTTCACCAATCGAGTCACAGGTATCTGACATCTTCATACCTAACGATTTCCCACAAAGTGGTGATGAAACGTATAACTTGTACAAATCGTACAAATCTTTCCATTTTCCAATTCGATCCGATCCATTCGTTCGTGGAGCTATTTACTCGATCGCAGACATTTCTGCAACACCTCTAACAGAGGAACAAATAGTCAATTTGGAAAAAACTTATTGTCAGCCTCTTTCGGATATGAATCTATCTGATTCAGAAGGGAATAACTTACATCAGTATCTCAGTTTCAATTCAAACATGGGTTTGATTCACACTCCATGTTCTGAGAAGTATTTACCATCCGGAAAGAGGAAAAAACGGAGTCTTTGTCTAAAGAAATGCGTTGAGAAAGGGCAGATGTATAGAACCTTTCAACGAGATAGTGTCTCAAAATGGAATCTGTTCCAAACATATATGCCATGGTTCCTTACTTCGACAGGGTGCAAATATCTCAATTTCACCCTTTTAGATACTCTTTCAGACCCATTGCCGATACTGAGTAGTAGTCAAAAATTTGTATACATTTTTCATGATATGATGCATGGATCAGATATATCACGGCCATTTCCTCAGAAGATTCTTCCACAATGGACTCTGATAAGTGAGATTTCGAGTCAATGTTTACAGAATCTTCTTCTGTCCGACGAAATGATTCATCGAAATAATGAGTCACCCGTTCCATTGATATGGGCACATCTGAGATCAACAAATGCTCGGGAGTTCCTCTATTCCATCTTTTTCCTTCTTCTTGTTGCTGGATATCTCGTTCGTATACATCTTCTCTTTGTTTCCCGAGCCTCTAGTGAGTTACAGACAGAGTTAGAAAAGATCAAATCTTTGATGATTCCATCATACATGATGGAATTTCGAAAACTTCTGGATAGGTATCCTACATCTGAACTGAATCCTTTCTGGTTAAAGAATCTCTTTCTAGTTGTTCTGGAACAATTAGGAGATTCTCTGGAAGAAATACGGGGTTTTGCTTCTGGTGGCAACATGCTATTGGGTGGTGGTCCCGCTTATGGGGTCAAATCAATACGTTCTAAGAAGAAATATTGGAAGATCAATCTCATCGATCTCATACCAAATCCCATCAATCGAATCCTTTTTTCGAGAAATACGAGACATCTAAGTCGTACAAGTAAAGAGATCTATTCATTGATAAGAAAAAGAAAAAACGTGAACGGTGATTGGATTGATGAGAAAATAGAATTCTGGGTCGCGAACAGTGATTTGATTGATGATGAAGAAAGAGAATTCTTGGTTCAGTTCTCCACCTTAACGACAGAAAAAAGGATTGATCAAATTCTATTGAGTCTGACTCATAGTGATCATTTATCAAAGAATGACTCTGGTTATCAAATGATTGAACAACCGGGATCAATTTACTTACGATACTTAGTTGACATTCATCAAAAGGATCTAATGAATTATGAGTTCAATAGATCCTGTTTAGCAGAAAGACGGATATTCCTTGCTCATTATAAGACAATCACTTATTCACAAACCTCGTGTGGGGCTAATAGTTTTCATTCCCCATCTCCTCATGGAAAACCCTTTTCGCTCCGCTTAGCCCTATCCCCTTCTAGAGGTATTTTAGTGATAGGTTCTATAGGAACTGGACGATCCTGTTTGGTCAAATACCTAGCGACAAACTCCTATGTTCCTTTCATTACGGTATTTCCGAACAAGTTCCTGGATGACAAGCCTAAAGGTTATCTTATTGATGATATCGATATTGATGATAGTGACGATATTGATGATAGTGATGATGACCTTGATATTGATACGGAGCTGCTAACTATGACGAATGTGCTAACTATGTATATGACGCCGAAAATAGACCGATTTGATATCACCCTTCAATTCGAATTAGCAAAAGCAATGTCTCCTTGCATAATATGGATTCCAAACATTCATGATCTGCATGTGAATGAGTCGAATTACTTATCCCTCGGTCTATTAGAGAACTATCTCTCCAGGGATTGTGAAAGATGTTCCACTGGAAAGATTCTTGTTATTGCTTCGACTCATATTCCCCAAAAAGTGGATCCCGCTCTAATAGCTCCGAATAAATTAAATACATGCATTAAGATACGAAGGCTTCTTCTTCCACAACAACGAAAGCACTTTTTCATTCTTTCATATACTAGGGGATTTCACTTGGAAAAGAAGATGTTCCATACTAACGGATTCGGGTCCATAACCATGGGTTCCAATGCGCGAGATCTTGTAGCACTTATCAATGAGGCCCTATCAATTAGTATTACACAGAAGAAATCCATTATAGAAATTAATACAATTAGATCAGCTCTTCATAGAAAAACTTGGGATTTTCGATCCCAGATAAGATCGGTTCAGGATCATGGGATCCTTTTCTATCAGATAGGAAGGGCTGTTACACAAAATGTACTTCTAAGTAATTGCCCCATAGATCCTATATCTATCTATATGAAGAAGAAATCATGTAAGGGAGGGGATTTTTCTTTGTACAAATGGTACTTCGAACTTGGAACGAGCATGAAGAAATTAACGATACTTCTTTATCTTTTGAGTTGTTCTGCCGGATCGGTCGCTCAAGATCTTTGGTCTTCATCCAGACACGATGAAAAAAATTGGATCACTTCTTATGGATTCGTTGAGAATGATTCTGATCTAGTTCATGGCCTATTACTATTATTACTCTTAGAAGTAGAAGGCGCTCTGGCTCTGGCGAGATCCTCACGGACAGAAAAATATTGCAGTCAGTTTGATAATAATCGAGTGACATTACTTCTTCGGTCCGAACCAAGGAATCAGTTAGATATGATGCAAAATGGATCTTGTTCTATCGTTGATCAGAGATTTCTATATGAAAAATACGAATCGGAGTTTGAAGAAGGGGAAGGGGCCCTCGATCCGCAACAGATAGAGAAGGATTTATTCAATCACATAGTTTGGGCTCCTAGAATATGGCGCCCTTGTGGCAATCTATTTGATTGTATCGAAAGGCCTACTGAATTGGGATTTCCCTATTGGACTGGGTCATTTCGG